TAATTCTTCTGAATTTTGAATAGTCTTCAAGATCCTTTGTTTTCGATTATCTAATAAATCACTTAACACTCCCTTTCCAAAAAAAATCAACACACCAAGTACTACGCTTAGGTTTATTAGATTGGTTGCAAAAATATCAGTATTAAACCCGAAACTCCCCGCGGATGGCCAATAACCCAAGGAAAGGAAAGAATCGGTTACATTTTTCATATGATCTCCTCTTTCTTCTAGTTATAGCTTTCTTCTAGTTATAGATAGACTACTTATTTTTATTCTTTATTGTATTCTTTTATTATGAATTTCCCTATTTCTAAATAGAAAATACTAAATTGAGTCAAAAAATATATTGATATTATAAATGGATTTTAATGGATTTTTTTTTTCAATTGGAAATTTCCAATAATTGGAAATTTCCAATAAGCTTGATACTTATTCGATTCGAATTAGTTCGATTCGAATTAGGTACCAGGTCTTATACAGGTCAGTTGCGAAATACCTCGTTTGTTACAATACAATTGCAATACTTCCTAAAAAAAGTTCGTCCATTGGACTAAGAAGGTAAAGGAAAAAGTGAGTTGGATCCTCATTCTTAAACCAAGGATTTCCGTGGGTTGTTGTTCCTAAGTAATTAAATTGTAGGAGTTAAATATTAAAATAATTCGAAAAAACAAGATCAACAAATCCACGGAAATAAATAAAAATATGTGTTTTTAGGATTAAACAAAAGGATTCGCAAATAAAAGAGCTAATGCTACAACTAACCCATAAATTGTTAAAGCTTCCATGAAAGCTAGACTAAGTAATAAAGTACCCCGTATTTTTCCTTCCGCCTCTGGTTGTCTCGCGATCCCTTCTACAGCCTGTCCCGCAGCAGTACCTTGACCAACCCCAGGTCCAATAGAAGCAAGCCCGACAGCCAATCCAGCAGCAATAACGGAAGCGGCAGAAATCAGTGGATTCATGATAAGTTCCTCGCGCCAAAACAAAAATAAAGAAATAGTTAATGATACAATCAACCAATATTCAATTCACAATTACCGACGAAATGGAAAGGTTTCTATTGAAATCCCTATCTAAATTCACAATAGTAAGACAAATTAGATATATCTTTAGTTCATATATACCTAGTTAATGTCTAATATCACATATACGTGTTTTTCCCCCATAACGTAAACCAAATATTGTATCTTAAAGTCATCGGGATTCTCGAATCATTCTTCGAAAGATTCACAAGAGTTGTCTTATAGCGATTAGATTATATACACCTAGTTCGACCCCCCATTCCTACGCAAACCAATCCATATTTTTTTTTACAACTAAAAAATATCGTAACCTTTTTTACAATTACTCTAGATCGTCTATATCTTTATTTATACCTTATTTGTATATTTATCTTCCCTAAGTGGATTACCTTAAACGGCGCATACATTGCGTCAGGCTAAGCTAAAAAAGACTGTGTCGGAAACTAGTCAATGATGACCTTCCATGGATTCGCCTATATAAGCCGCCGCTAGGGTTGCAAAAATAAGAGCTTGAATACCGCTTGTAAATAATCCAAGGAACATGACAGGTATAGGAACTACTAAAGGTACTAAAGAAACAAGAACAACAACTACTAATTCATCAGCTAAAATATTTCCGAAAAGTCGAAAACTAAGCGATAACGGTTTTGTGAAATCTTCTAAGATGTTAATAGGTAAAAGGATTGGCGTTGGTTGAATATATTTACCGAAATAACCCAATCCCTTTTTTGTAAGGCCCGCATAAAAATATGCTACTGAAGTAAGTAAAGCTAAAGCAACGGTCGTGTTTATATCATTTGTGGGTGCGGCTAACTCCCCGTGAGGTAACTGTATAATTTTCCAGGGTAAAAGAGCCCCTGACCAATTCGAAACAAAAATAAATAAAAACATAGTTCCAATAAAGGGAACCCATGGACCATATTCTTCTCCAATTTGAGTTTTGCTCACGTCTCGAATGAATTCAAGGACATATTCAAAGAAATTCTGACCATCAGTAGGAATGGTTTGTGGATTACGAACAGCTAGAATGGCTGAACTTAATAAAATAGCAATTACGACCCAAGAAGTAATAAGTACTTGTGCATGGACTTGGAAACTTCCTATTTGCCAATAGAAATGTTGGCCTACTTCCACACCGGATATATCGTATAAACCTTTTAGTGTTTTGATAGAACATAATAGAACATTCATATTACCCTCTGAAAGAAATAGAACTTAAAAAGGAATTATTTTGATTCAACCATCTTTTTTTTTGATTTGCCTACTTGAATTATATATTTAAAATATCAACTAATCACAGAAAATCTCCGGTTTTTATCTCTTTTATGCTAGTCAAGAATAATAACCGATTCAATAAATCGATTATATGGAGTTCCCCCCAAAATTTACTTATCTTATTATTAATCAAGAATTTCGTATATAGCTAGAACGACCCTCACAAATTGCAAATACTAATTTGTTAAGAATTAGTCGGATTG